TATATGTTATGTTTTGATCTGTAACAATGTATACATATTTTGACGCATATCTGCACTTGTTAGAAATCGCTGTACGAGCTTTAACCTGTTTTAGGGGTTTGGCAGGAAGAACAAGACTTGTTCAGCATAGGGGGGCAGGGGGGTTTGTCGCGCGTAAGCCCCGAAAATACTAAGTAGAGGCTGAAGATAAAGAAGTTTGGAGTAGAGAGCCATATCTTATGCACTTGATATATCTTAATGTTATTCTTTATTGAATATCTATCCAACATTACATTTATGTACTCTGGCTAGCGAGAGCATGTACGACCTTGTCTGTCATTTCATAAAGGTGTCGCACATGCCAAGTGAAAGGAAAACCTAAAAAAAGAACCAGATGCATTTAAAAGAATGCCTTGGCATGGTGGGTCATGGACAATTAGCATGCCACCATTAACCAGATGCAAGTATAGTTATCCGAATGGGGAGTTTTAGAACGTATGGCCCTGAAATAGGAACCAAATGCAAGTAATAGTTCACCGTGTGCAACCCCCACGATATATGCCCCTGACCCATCATGCAGGATATACATTAAGAAATGATCCCGTTGGTGGTTTCTTACTACATTAATTATCTGAGGTCCTATTTCTGTTGGTATGGGATATAGGATGTTTGAATGGAGTTATTGGGGCATACTCCAGGTATCAGCTTAAATTAAGTTACCTCTGTGGTTTAGAAGAATGCTTACGTATACCGTTGACCTATGTTGGTGTTTGTAAGTTCTATTTCAGTAATGCTAAAAGAACTTGAATGTCCCTAGATTCATTAATGTAAAATTATGCATAATATGTACTCTCTGACATTACTATATGCAAGTGTACATAAATGTAGTAACATCATAGTAATAAGGTTTATTACAGGTATGAAGTACTACAGATAGTGTATTACTATACATATAGTGGTTTTAGGACAAAGCGGGCGATCGCATCTGCCCGCGTTGTCCTGTCAGAGAGTAGTTTAATTTAGAATCCTAGCTTTGGGAGTTAGGGGTGGGAGTTAAAATCTCTCCTCTTTGGGCACTAGGGGGGATTTTAACCTCCGATTTCCGGATTACAAGACCGGCGCTTTGAGGTTAAGCTACTAGGGCAGTTTCATTCGAGTGCCTTGTTTTCGGCTCACCCGGCAATAGGGGTGAAAATTAGAAATAGCGAGAAGTAGAGTACGGATGCGACTTGGCCGATAAGGACGTATGGATGTTCTACTGGTATGCCTCCGATCCAGGTGAGGATTAGTATGTCTGCGACTAGGGTCCAGAAAAGGAGTTGTGTGGCTGGTCGGAAGGTGACCCCTCGTTGTTTAGATGTGTGGAGAATGGGGACAACTAGGAGTACTAAGATGGAGGAGAGGAGGGCCAGGACTCCTCCTAGTTTGTTAGGGATGGATCGTAGGATGGCGTAAGCGAAGAGGAAGTATCATTCCGGCTTAATATGAGGTGGGGTCATTAAGGGGTTGGCTGGTGTGAAGTTGTCTGGGTCACCAAGAAGGTTGGGTCAGAAGAGGGCTAGGGCTGTAAGGCCTACTAGAAGGATTGCGAACCCTAAGAGGTCTTTGTATGTGAAGTAGGGGTGGAAGGGGATTTTGTCGGTATCTGAGTTTAGGCCTGCCGGGTTGCTGGATCCGGTTTCGTGTAGGAAAAGAAGGTGGATTACTGTTGCTGCCACGACTACGAATGGAAATAGGAAGTGGAAGGCGAAGAATCGAGTAAGGGTTGCGCTATCTACGGAAAAGCCGCCTCAGATTCACTGGACTAGTTCGTTACCAATGTAGGGGACGGCAGATATTAGGTTGGTAATGACTGTGGCGCCCCAGAATGATATTTGGCCTCAGGGTAGGACGTAACCGACGAAGGCGGTTATTATGGTTAGAAGGAATAGAACTACTCCAATGTTTCATGTTTCTTGGTAGAGGTAGGACCCGTAATATAGGCCTCGGGCAATGTGAATGTAAAGGCAGATAAAGAAAAAGGAGGCCCCATTGGCGTGTATGCTTCGGATGAGTCAACCGTAGGTGACGTCCCGGCAGATGTGAGTGACGGAAGAGTATGCGGTAGAGATGTCAGAGGTGTAGTGTATGGCTAGGAATAGGCCGGTTAGGATTTGTGCAATTAGGCATAATCCTAGGAGGGACCCAAAATTTCATCAGACTGAGATATTGGAAGGGGTAGGGAGATCAATTAGTGCGTCGTTAGCAATTTTTAGTAGGGGGTGTGTTTTTCGTAGGCTTGTCATTAAGGGTTCCTGTGGTTGAATTACAACGGTGGTTTTTCAAGTCACTGGTTTCGGTTAAAATCCGGGTGGGAATTATGACTTATCTTGTGTCTTTATTTCTGTTAGGGTTGGTTGTGGGGTTAGTTGCTGTGGCTTCTAATCCGGCCCCGTATTTTGCTGCTTTTGGGTTGGTTGTGGCGGCGGGAGTGGGGTGTGGGGTTTTGGTGGGGCATGGCGGGGCTTTTTTATCGTTGGTGTTATTCTTAATTTATTTGGGGGGAATATTAGTTGTATTTGCTTATTCGGTAGCCTTGGCTGCTGAGCCTTTTCCTGAGACTTGGGGTGATCGTTCGGTGGTTGGGTACGTAGTAGCCTATCTTGTAGGGGTCGTATTGGCTGCCGGCTGGTTTTGAGGGGGGTGGTATGAGGGTTCGTGGGTAGTGGTGGATGAGTTTAAAGAGTTTTTTGTTTTGCGGGGGGATTCAAGTGGGGTGGCGTTAATATATTCGTTTGGGGGTGGGATGTTGGTGGTGTGTGCTTGGGTGCTTCTTCTTACTTTATTTGTGGTATTAGAGTTGACTCGAGGTTTGAGTCGTGGCACAGTACGGGCGGTTTAAAGAATGGCTAGCAGGGTGGCCAGTGTTGTAGTAAGAAGGAAGATAGTCAGGTAGGTCTTGATTATTCCTCGTTGAGCGTTGCTTGTAGTGGTGATTATTTTTAGTTGGGCGGAAGCTAGTCCTTTGGGGCCGGCTATTTCAAACCATGTTTGGTCAACTAGCTGGGTGGCGATGGTTTGTCCTAAGGTAAGGTTGAGCTTGGGGACTAGTCGGTGGATGATTGCGGGAAAATATCCTAGCATATTGGAGAAGTTGTGGAGGGGGATGGTTGGGGTAGTTTTGTATTGTTTGTTTGTTAGAGAGGCTAGTTCTATGGCTGTGAGTAGGCCAGCGATTGTTACTGCTAGGGCGGCTAGTTTGAGGAGGGGTGGTATGGTTATAACGGGGGTTTTGGATGGGAGGAAGTTTGAGGTAATAATAAGGCCTGCAATGATGCTTCCTCAGGCTAGGCGTTTGATTGGGTTGATGACGGAGGGGTTGTTTTCGTTGATTGGTGAAAGTGCTAGGAATCGTGGGGTGCCCATGGAAACGAAGAATACTACTCGAAAGCTGTAGACCGCGGTGAAAGAGGTGGCAATAAGGGTAAGGGCTAGGGCTCAGGCGTTTAGGTATGAAGTATTGAGGGCTTCGATGATTGCGTCTTTTGAGAAAAAACCTGCTAGGAAGGGGGTACCGGTGAGGGCGAGGCTCCCGATAGTGAGGCAGGAGGAGGTGAGAGGCATGAGGTTGTGGAGTCCTCCTATTTTTCGGATGTCTTGTTCGTCATTAAGGCTGTGGATGATGGACCCTGAACATAAAAAGAGTATGGCTTTAAAGAAGGCGTGGGTGCAGATGTGGAGGAATGCTAGTTGGGGTTGATTAAGTCCGATGGTGACTATCATTAGGCCTAGTTGGCTGGAGGTGGAGAATGCAACGATTTTTTTGATATCGTTTTGGGTAAGGGCGCAGGTTGCCGTGAATAGGGTGGTTAGTGCTCCCAGGCATAGGCAGGTGGTAAGGGCCACCTGATTGTCTTGTATTAATGGGTGGAGGCGAATGAGGAGGAAGATGCCGGCCACGACCATTGTGCTAGAGTGTAGGAGGGCAGACACTGGGGTGGGACCCTCCATGGCGGAGGGGAGTCAGGGGTGTAGGCCAAATTGTGCTGATTTACCGGTAGCTGCGACGATTAGGCCAATTAGGGGGAGTGTTAGGTCAAATTCTTTAGATGTGAAAAATATTTGTTGAATTTCCCATGAGTTCAGGTTTATTGCGAATCAGGCTATGGCTATGATTAATCCGATATCTCCGACGCGGTTATACAAGACGGCTTGGAGGGCTGCTGTGTTGGCATCGGCTCGGCCGTATCATCATCCGATGAGGAGGAAGGATATGATGCCAACTCCTTCTCAGCCGATAAATAACTGAAATATGTTGTTGGCTGTTACTAGGATGATTATGGCTACCAGGAAGAGGAGGAGGTATTTGAAAAATCGGTTTATGTTGGGGTCTGCATGTATGTATCATGAGGCAAACTCTAAAATAGACCAAGTGACATAAAGGGCGATAGGGGTGAAGATAATTGAGTAGTGGTCAAATTTAAGGCTAATATTGACATCAAAGGTTGCGGTGTTTATTCAGTGTCAGTTGGTGACGATAGTTTCGACCCCCTGGTCTATAAAGATAGATAGTGGAAGAAGACTTACCATGAATGCGGTGCTAACCCCTGTTTTGACGTGGGTGACGGCTCAGTTGTTTTCTCGGGGGTTAGGGTTGAGGGTGGTGGCAAGGGGATATAGAAGGAGACCAAAGACTAGTATGAGGCTGGTTGAGAGAATAAGGGTAGTTGGTTGCATAGCTGCTACTTGGATTTGCACCAAGAGTTTTTGGTTCCTAAGACCAATGGATGAGCTATTATCCTTTAGGAGCGCGAGTGAGCCGCGGAGTTAAACCGCGGGTCTAGGGGTTAGCAGTCTCTATTAGCTTCGGGCCTCTCTCGGTGGATAAGGGGGATTTAACCTCTATTTCTAGAATCACAATCTAGTGTTTTAGTTAAACTATATCTACAATGGCATCAGCCTCAGATGAGTTCGGGCTTTGTGACGAGTAGGAGAATGGGGATTAGGTGAAGGGATATTAGTAGGTGTTCTCGTGTGTGGTATGGTGTAAGTCCGATTATGTGGGCGGGGGCTGGCCCTCGTTGGCACATAAGGAATAGGTAGAGCGAATAGCCTGCTGTGATTAGGGTTCCCAGGCCGGTAAGGGCTAGGGTTCATGGGGATCAGTTAAATATTGTAGTGATGATTATAATTTCCCCTATTAAGTTAGGGAGAGGTGGGAGGGCAAGATTGGCTAGATTGGCGGTGAATCATCAGACTGTTGTTAGTGGGAAGAGCATTTGGAGTCCTCGTGTTAGTATTATAGTCCGGCTGTGGGTGCGTTCGTAGCTTGTATTGGCTAGACAGAATAGGGCTGAGGAGGCTAGGCCGTGTGCGATCATAAGAATGATTGCTCCGGTGAAGCCTCATGGGGTTTGGATGAGGATGCCCCCGGCTACCAGTCCTATGTGACTAACGGAGGAGTAGGCAATCAGTGATTTGAGGTCGGTCTGTCGTAAGCAGATGGACCCGGTCATAATGATCCCTCAGAGTGCTAGTACGATAAAGGGGTAGGCTATCTCTTTAGTGAGGGGATCTAGTATAATTATTATACGTATTATGCCGTATCCGCCCAGTTTTAGTAGGACGGCGGCTAGGACTATGGAGCCGGCAATAGGGGCTTCTACATGAGCTTTGGGTAGTCAAAGGTGGACGCCATATAGGGGCATTTTTACCAGGAAGGCAATAAGGCAGCCCGCTCATCAGATTTTATCCCCTCAAGAGAAAAGGGAGAGCGGTTGGGAATATTGTAATGTCAATATTGACAGTGTTCCTGTGCTATTTTGTAGTAGCAGGAGGGCGACTAGGAGGGGGAGGGAGCCTGCGAGAGTATAGAAGAGAAAGTATGTTCCTGCGTTAAGGCGTTCCGTTTGATTTCCCCATCGGGTGATAATGATAAGGGTTGGGAGGAGTGTGGCCTCAAATATGACGTAGAACATAATGATTTCAGTGGCCCCGAATGCTATGATGAGGAATGTTTGGAGGAATGTCAGGAGTGAGAGGTATATGCGTTGACGGCTAATGGGTTCGGGGGAGATGTGGTTTTGACTGGCCAGAATTATGAGCGGGAGAAGTCAGCAGGTGAGGACAAGAAGTGGGGTGGAGAGGGGATCTGCTGCCAGGTAAGGGTTGGACGAAGATCAGCCGATTTCGGAATCCCATTTTAATCAGGACAGGCTAGCTAGGGCAATTAAGAGGCTTTGGGCTGTTGTGGTGGTCCAGAGTCATTTTGTTGGGGCTAACCAGATTGTAGGAAAAAGCATGAGTGTCGGGATAAGGATTTTTAGCATTGTAGGAGATTTAGGCTTTGGAGGCGATCGGTTCCGTGAGTTCGTGCTGTGGCAACTAGCAGGGCTAGTCCTGCGCTAGCTTCGCAGGCTGAGAAGGCCAGGAGGAGTATAGGAGCTGAGGAGTGTCCTGTTGCTTCTAATTGGAGCGTTCAAATGGAGAGCGCAATAAATAGAGATAATATCATTCCTTCTAGGCATAATAGGGCTGATAGGAGATGGGTGCGGTGAAATGCTAGGCCTATAAGTCCTAGAATAAAGGCTGAGCTGAAGCTGAAGTGTGCGGGTGTCATAAGGGGGTCGCGGATTTTAACCGCGATTCTCTGAGCCGAAATCAGAGGTCTTGTTTGGACTAACCCCCTATTCGGCCCATTCTAGGCCCCCTTGGGTTCATTCATAGATTAGGCCCAGGGTGAGTAGGGCTAAGACTGTGGTGGCTCAAAGAAAGGTGTTGACGGGGGTGAGTAGTTGATCTCCTCAGGGCAGGGGAAGTAGGAGTGCAATTTCTAGGTCGAAAAGGAGGAAAAGAATGGCAATTAGGAAGAAGCGCAAGGAGAAGGGTAGTCGGGCGGATCCCAAAGGGTCGAAGCCGCATTCGTAGGGTGAGAGTTTTTCCGCATCCGGGGTTATTTGAGGCAGTCAGAAGGATACGATGGCTAGGATTGTGGAGAGAGTGATGGTAATTAATAGGATTGTTGTAATCAAATTCATTATCTTTCCTTGGGCTTTGACCAAGACTGGGTGATTGGAAGTCACTCGTACTAACTGATACTAGAAAGATTATGAGCCTCATCAGTAGATGGATACGTAGAGGAATAGTCAGACGACATCAACGAAGTGTCAGTATCATGCGGCGGCTTCAAATCCGAAGTGGTGTTCTGAGGTAAAATGGTACTGGATTTGTCGGAGTAGGCAGACAGCTAGGAAAGTCGATCCAATAATTACGTGTAGTCCGTGGAATCCTGTGGCTACAAAGAATGTCGATCCGTAGACTCCGTCGGCAATAGTGAAAGGGGCTTCGTAGTATTCTATGGCTTGAAGGAGGGTAAAGTAGAAGCCTAGCAGAATTGTTAGGGTGAGGGATTGGATAGCCTCCTTTCGGTTGCCTTCTATAAGGCTGTGGTGGGTTCAGGTGACTGTGACCCCGGAGGCAAGAAGAACGGCGGTGTTTAAAAGGGGTACTTCGAATGGGTCTAGAGGGGTAATTCCGGTTGGGGGTCAACATCCTCCTAGCTCAGGGGTTGGTGCTAGGCTTGAGTGGTAGAAGGCTCAGAAGAAGCCTAGGAAGAAGAAGACTTCTGATGTGATAAATAGAATTATTCCATAGCGTAGGCCTTTTTGGACGGGCGGGGTGTGGTGTCCTTGGAACGTTCCTTCTCGGATAACATCTCGTCATCATTGGCATATTGTGAGTAGGGTGAGTACTAGTCCGAGGGATAGTAGTGTTATCGAGTGGAAGTGAAATCAGACTGCGAGACCGGATGTTAGTAAGAGGGCAGCGGTTGCGCCGGTTAGGGGTCAGGGGCTTGGGTCGACCATGTGGTATGCGTGTGCTTGGTGGGCCATTAGACGTTTTCTTGTAGATAGAGGCTTAGTAGTAGAACAAAGACGTAGGCCTGGATTATAGCAACTGCTACTTCTAAGAGTGTTAGAAGAAATAGTACTGCGGCTGTTAAAATGGCCACTGTTGGCATTATTGGTAGGAGTACAAATGCGGCAGTGGCGATTAATTGAATGAGGAGGTGTCCAGCTGTGAGGTTAGCAGTTAGCCGGACTCCTAATGCTAGGGGTCGAATGAAAAGGCTAATAGTTTCAATGATAATTAATACAGGGATAAGGGGGACAGGGGTCCCTTCTGGTAAGAGGTGGCCGAGTGCGGCGGTGGGTTGGTTTCGCATCCCAATGATAACGGTGGCTAATCATAAGGGGACTGCGAGACCTATGTTCAAGGATAGTTGAGTGGTAGGTGTAAAGGTATATGGGAGGAGACCTAGTATGTTTAGGGTGATGAGGAAGATTATTAGTGAGGTGAGTAGGGCCGCTCATTTGTGTCCTCCCAGGTTTAAGGGGAGAAGTAGCTGCTGAGTAAAGCGGTTGAGGAATCAGCCTTGCAGTGTCACGAGGCGATTATTTAGTCAGCGGGTGGAGGGGGTGGGGTAGAGAATTCAGGGTAGGGTAAGAGCCAAGGCTATTAGTGGAATGCCGAGGTATGTGGGGCTTATAAATTGGTCAAAGAAGCTTAGTGTCATGGTCAGTTTCAGGGTTCGGGTTTAGTTTTTTCTGTGCTTAGTGCGGTTGGCTCGTTGGTGAAGGTGTGGCCAAGGACTTTGGGGGGAATTACGGTTAGGAATACCAATCAAGAAAATACTAGGATGGCAAGTCAGGGGGCGGGGTTTAACTGGGGCATATCACTAGAGGTGGTTGGGGGTCACCAGTCTTTAGCTTAAAAGGCTAACGCTAGTCCCGGTTTAGCTTTCTAGTGAGGCGTCTTCAAGTATTAGGGAGGATCAGTTTTCGAAGTGTTCAAGGGGGACCGCTTCCACCGTGATTGGTATAAAGCTGTGGTTGGCCCCGCAGATTTCGGAGCATTGTCCGTAGAACACCCCAGGGCGGGAGGCGATGAAGGCTGTTTGGTTTAGGCGGCCTGGTACTGCGTCTATTTTTACTCCTAGTGCGGGGACAGCTCATGAGTGTAAGACATCTTCGGCTGAGACTAAAACCCGGATGGGCGATTCCATGGGGATTACTATTCGGTGGTCTGTTTCGAGGAGTCGAAACTGGCCGGGGGTTAAATCTTGTGTGGGAATTATGTATGAGTCAAAGGCCAGGTCTTCGTAGTCTGTATATTCGTAGCTTCAGTATCATTGGTGGCCTATTGCTTTAATGGTGAGGTGGGGATCATTAATTTCGTCCATTAGGTAAAGGATGCGGAGGGAGGGGAGGGCAATTAAGATAAGGATGACTGAGGGAAGGATAGTTCATACGATTTCGATTTCTTGGGAGTCTAGAATGTACTTGTTGGTAAGTTTAGTTGAAACCATCGCTACGATAATGTAAAGGATGAAGGTGCTAATAAGGAGCACAATCATAAGTGCGTGGTCGTGGAAGTGAAGAAGCTCTTCTATTACTGGTGAGGCCGCGTCTTGGAATCCTAATTGTGAGGGATGTGCCATTTTAGCTTGAAGCTCGGGACTCGCAGGGCTTTAACCTACAATTCTGCTCTGACAAGGCAGTGTAATGTGCTATTTTACTAGGGTCCTTGATAGAAGAAAGTGGCAGAGTGGTTATGCGACTGGCTTGAAACCAGTACATGGGGGTTCAATTCCTCCCTTTCTCGTTAGTTTGCTTGTACTTGGACGAAAGCCGGCTCTTCGAATGTGTGGTAAGGGGGAGGGCAGCCGTGTAGTCACTCCACGTTTGTGGCGGTTAGTTCAACTGACAGGACTTCTCGTTTGGCAGCAAATGCTTCTCAAAGAATGAATAGGAATATGATGACTGCCACCATGGAAATTATAGAGCCGATAGAGGAGATAGAGTTTCAGAGGGCGTAGGCGTCTGGGTAGTCTGAGTATCGTCGCGGTATCCCTGCTAGGCCTAGGAAGTGCTGAGGGAAGAATGTGAGATTAACACCAAGGAATATAACCCCAAAGTGGATCTTAGATCAGGTGCTGTGGAGGGTGTACCCTGAAAAGAGGGGAAATCAGTGTACGAACCCGGCCATGATTGCAAATACAGCCCCCATGGACAGGACGTAGTGGAAGTGTGCTACTACGTAGTATGTGTCGTGAAGTACAATATCCAGGGAGGAGTTGGCTAGGACGATTCCTGTCAACCCCCCAACTGTGAAGAGGAAGATAAAGCCTAGGGCCCAGAGAAGTGGGGTCTCTCATTTGATTGAGCCTCCGTGCAGTGTGGCCAGTCAGCTAAATACTTTTACGCCTGTCGGGATGGCAATAATTATTGTTGCGGACGTGAAATAGGCACGAGTATCTACGTCCATTCCGACCGTGAATATATGGTGGGCTCAAACAATAAATCCCAGTAGTCCGATGGCTATTATGGCTCAGACCATGCCTATGTAGCCGAACGGCTCTTTTTTACCGGCGTAATAGGCGACGACGTGTGAGATGATGCCAAATCCGGGTAAGATTAAAATGTAGACTTCTGGATGGCCAAAGAATCAGAATAGGTGTTGGTATAGGATGGGGTCCCCTCCCCCGGCTGGGTCAAAGAATGTTGTGTTGAGATTACGATCTGTGAGGAGCATGGTAATAGCTGCGGCTAAGACTGGGAGTGAGAGGAGAAGTAGTACGGTTGTGACGAGAAGGGATCACACAAACAAGGGTGTCTGGTATTGGGAGATGGCGGGGGGTTTTATATTGGTAATTGTGGTAATAAAATTAATTGATCCTAGAATTGAGGAGACACCTGCCAGGTGGAGAGAGAAGATAGCGAGGTCCACAGAGGCACCGGCATGGGCTAGATTGCCGGCTAATGGGGGGTAAACAGTTCACCCTGTTCCTACCCCGGCTTCAACCCCTGAGGATGATAGGAGGAGAAGGAGAGAAGGGGGAAGAAGTCAGAAACTCATGTTATTTATTCGAGGGAATGCCATGTCGGGGGCCCCTAGTATTAGGGGAAGTAGCCAATTTCCGAAGCCCCCGATCATGATTGGTATTACTATAAAGAAAATCATTACGAAGGCATGTGCTGTGACGATGACATTATAAATTTGATCATCGCCCAGGAGGGCGCCGGGCTGGCTAAGTTCGGCTCGGATCAGGAGGCTAAGAGCTGTGCCAACTATTCCGGCTCAGGCACCGAATACTAAATAAAGGGTGCCAATGTCTTTGTGGTTGGTGGAGAAGAATCATCGTGTGATTGCCACAGGTAGGGTGGCCGAGAGTGTAGGCGGCGGGTTGTAGCCCTGAAGACAGAGGTTTGAGTCCTCTTCCTATCAAGTCCCGTGGTGGAGACCACGTCAGATTGCAAATCTGAAGATGCAGACGAAGAGTTTGCCGGGGCTTTCCCCGCCTTGCTCGTTTAGACGGCGGGGAAAGGTAGATGGATGCTCGCTGGTTTGAGCACTTAGCTGTTAACTAAGAGTTTGTAGGATCGAGGCCTTCTCATCTAGGAAGGCTTTATCTTAATTAAAGTGTCTGGGTTGCATTCAGAAGATGTGGGATAGAGTCCTGCAAGTCTTATCAAGGGCTAGGAGATTTTCACTCCTACTTAGGGCTTTGAAGGTCCTTGGTCTTGTGTTATCCTAAGCCCTTACGTTATTAGTGCCAGGGCGGCCGGGGTCATGGGTAATAGGGCTAGGGCTGTGGTTGTTGTCAGAGATAGTGGTAGGGTGTTTTGTGTGTTTGGGAGGCGTCAAGGGGTGATTGAGTTGTTGGTGTTGGGGGAGATGGTTAGGGTTATAGCGTAACAGAGCCGTAGGTAAAAGTATAGGCTTAGGAGGGCTGTAAGTGCCATAAGGGTGGCTGTGAGGGGTAGGCCCTGTTTGGTTAGTTCTTGGAGGATTAGTCACTTAGGTATAAAGCCGGTTAGGGGTGGAAGTCCTCCAAGTGAGAGCAGTAGTAGGGTAGCAAGGGCTGCAAGGCTTGGGGTTTTGGCTCAGGCTAGGGCTAGGGTATTGATTTTGGTGGAGGAGGTTGATTTTAGGGTTAGGAATGCTGCGGAGGTTATTGCGATGTATGTTCCTAGGGCTAGTAGGGTTAGGTGGGGTGCGAATTGGAGTACGATGATTATTCATCCGAGGTGGGCGATAGACGAATAGGCTATAATCTTACGTAGCTGGGTTTGATTTAGTCCTCCCCATCCGCCAACTAGGGCGGAGCAGATTCCGAGGGCTGTCAGTACTATGGGGTGTATGGCAGGTGCGATTTGGATGACTAGTGCGAAGGGGGCCAGTTTTTGTCAAGTGGAGAGGATTAAGCCTGTTGTGAGGTCTAAGCCTTGTAATACTTCGGGTAGTCAGAAGTGTATGGGGGCTAAGCCTAATTTTAGGGCTAAGGCGATTATGATTATCGTGGCAGCCACTGGGTGAGAGAGTTGGGCGATGTCCCACTCTCCGAGCATTCAGGCGTTAGTTGTGCTTGCGAATAGAATTATAGCTGCGGCTGTGGCTTGTGTGAGAAAATACTTGGTTGTGGCTTCTACTGCTCGGGGGTGGTGTTGTTGTGCTATGAGGGGAATGATGGCGAGGGTGTTGATTTCAAGTCCCATTCATGCTAGGAGTCAATGTGAGCTGGCAAAGGTGAGTGCGGTGCCGAGCCCTAGGCTTGATAGTAGTACAGTTAATACATAGGGGTTCATTAGTAGGGGAAGGGGTTTAACCAACATGTTCGGGGTATGGGCCCGAAAGCTTAATTAGCTGACCTTACTAGAAAGTGGTGTAGTGGAAGCACCTGGAGTTTTGATCTCTTGAGCATGGGTTCGAGCCCCTTCTTTCTAAGGAATTGGGGGGATTTTAACCCTCATATATCATTCTATCAAAATGGTCCTTGGGTGTTCGGGCACAATTCCTTGTAAGTTATAGTTGTGGGGGAAGCCCTGCGAGTGCGATTGGGAGAGCGATGTGTCATAGTACAAGGGCTAGAGTTAATGGTAAGAAGTTTTTTCAGACTAAGTGTATGAGTTGGTCGTATCGGAATCGAGGGTATGAGGCTCGGACTCATAGGAAGACAACGGAGAGGAGTGCAGCTTTTGTTATGAGGTTGGTGGCGGTGAGTTCGGGTAGGGATGGGAGGTGGGATGCGCCTAAGAATAGAATAGTTGAGAGTGTATTTATAAGGAGGATGTTGGCGTATTCGGCCAGGAAGAATAGGGCGAAGGGGCCTCCTGCATATTCTACGTTGAAGCCTGAGACGAGTTCGGATTCCCCTTCTGTTAGGTCGAATGGGGCGCGATTTGTCTCTGCGAGGGTGGAGATATATCATATGGCGGCTAGGGGTCAGGCTGGGGCAAGTAGCCAGATGCTTTCTTGGGCGATATTGAATGTCTGTAGGGTGAAACCTCCGGCGAAGATGATGATGGAGAGGAGGATTAAGCCCAGGCTTACTTCGTAGGAGATTGTTTGGGCTACTGCTCGTAGGGCCCCGATTAGGGCATATTTTGAATTGGATGCTCAGCCTGAGCCCAGGATGGAGTAAACTGCCAGGCTAGAGAGAGCTAGGACAAAGAGAATTCCTAGGTTGAGGTCGGCTACGGGGTAGGGGATGGGCATGGGGGCCCAGAGGGTAAGGGCGAGGGTGAGAGCTAGTATAGGGGTGGCAAGGAATAGGAAAGGGGAGGATGTGGAAGGGCGGATTGGTTCTTTAATAAATAATTTTACGCCGTCTGCGATGGGTTGAAGAAGTCCGTAGGGGCCTACAATGTTTGGACCCTTGCGATGTTGTATGTAGCCGAGTACTTTCCGTTCTAGAAGAGTTAGGAAGGCAACTGCTAGGAGAACTGGGATGATGTAGGCGAGAGGGTTGATGAGGTAAGTGAGTAAAATGGTGAGCATAGCTGGGGAGAGGATTTGAACCTCTGATAGAAAGGGCTTAGGCCTTTTGCATTCACCAGGCTCTGCCACCCCAGCATGCCCTTGTCTAGGGCTGAAGGACTGCGCCCCCTTGTCTGGTTTAGTTATCTTCATCAGGTCGGGGTAGGGCGTACCGGGGGTATGGGCCCTTCTTTTCCGGTCCTTTCGTACTAGGAAAAGTAGCGTTACAGATAGAAACTGACCTGGATTACTCCGGTCTGAACTCAGATCACGTAGGACTTTAATCGTTGAACAAACGAACCCTTAATAGCGGCTGCACCATTAGGATGTCCTGATCCAACATCGAGGTCGTAAACCCCCTCGTCGATATGGACTCTGGGAGAGGATTGCGCTGTTATCCCTGGGGTAACTTGGTTCGTTGATCGGCTTTAGCCGGATCATTTATGGTCAGATGTTCTGAGGCTTTGAGATGTGCTTCTTGGCTTTAGGGATAATCCCAGTCCACGTGGGGGCTTGTTTTTCCCCCGCGGTCGCCCCAACCGAAGACATTTAGGATCATGTTCACTTTGTTTGTACCTTTGGGTTCGGTTGTTTGACGTGACTGATCTTGTGTCTTAAGCTCCACAGGGTCTTCTCGTCTTGTAGGGGTATACCCGCTTCTGCACGGGTAGATCAATTTCATTGACTTGGAAAAGGAGACAGTTAAGCCCTCGTGATGCCATTCATACAGGTCCTCATTTAAAAGACAAGTGATTGCGCTACCTTCGCACGGTCAAGATACCGCGGCCGTTAAACTAAAAGTCACAGGGCAGGCGGGACCTCCTATGTTTTGATTGCAGGAGGCGGTGTTTTTGGTAAACAGGCGAGGCTTGTGTTTGCCGAGTTCCTTCTTTTCCTTTGGGTCTTTCCTCTTGTGGGCACTCCTGTGTGGGGTCAACGATGTGCGTGTGTGGGATTTTCTAGGTTGTGTTTAAATCCACAGTGCTCTCTTGGGTTGGGTTCGTTATTTGTTAGTGGGGAGTCCGGACTAACTTACACATGTGCGGGGAGAAGGGCGTCCTTCTTATTACTCATTTTAGCATTATCTCTTCTATGGGGGCATAGGGCGGCCTAGTACTATTAGGGGGTTGGGGGTTATTTATCAGAATAAAGGGTCTCTGGTCTGTCTGAGCTTTAACGCTTTCTGTGCAGGTGGCTGCTTTTAGGCCCACTGAAACGGCTGACCTTGTTGAATATGATCCTTGGCCTCCTGGTAAGGTTGTGTCCTGGTTCAGGGGAGCTGTACCTCCTCTGACTAACTCCCTTTTTTCACTCGTGGTCTAGTGTTCGTGTTACTATTGTGACCTGAGGGGTGAGGGGCTGAACTTATATCCATTTCTTAGGCAACCAGCTATAACCGGGTTCGGTAGGTTTGTCACCTCTACTCGGAGCTCTTCCCACTCTTTTGCCACAGAGACGGGTTGGCCCTATGATAGGCTGTCTCGGAGTAGCTCACTCGGTTTCGGGGTTTTGAACTAAAGTTCTCTTTGCTCAGGTAGTGCTGGCTAAATCATGATGCAAAAGGTACGAGGGCTAATCTCTGCTTTCTTAGGCTTAAATGGGTTGTTTCATTTCTCTTTCAGCTTTCCCTTGCGGTACTCTCTCTATTGCTTTGTGGCTCCTTTTCTGTCTCCCATACTAAGGTGGAAAAATGGTTTGTTTATTATTTTTGGTTCTTGTTGGGTTATTTATGTTGTTAATTTATTCAAGTGGTTAAGCTAGCTGTTGAGCTCAGGGCGACCCGACTTGCACGGGTATCTTCTCGGTGTAAGGGAGGTGCTTGACTGTCTCAGCCACGCCCTGGTTATTCCAAGTGCACCTTCCGGTACACTTACCATGTTACGACTTGCCTCCCCTTGGTGAGTTAATTTAGTTATTTACTTTAAAGGTTGGGGGTTCGGGGAGAGTGACGGGCGGTGTGTGCGCGCCTCAGAGCCGGATTCAAAAGAACTCTCTATTTTCTTTTTACTGCTAAATCCACCTTCGAGCACCCGTTTCATGGTGCTGTTCGTAGTATTCTGGGTCAGAAAATGTAGCCCATTTCTTTCCACCTCGTACGCTACACCTCGACCTGACGTTCTGGGGTTTGTCCATTTTGCTTACTATGGGGCCTTCACAGGGTAAGCTGACGACGGCGGTATATAGGCGGGGTTAACAAGGGGTGGTGAGGTTTAACGGGGGTTATCGGTTCTAGAACAGGCTCCTCTAGGTGGGTCTGAGGCACCGCCAAGTCCTTTGGGTTTTAAGCTAGCGCTCGTAGTTCCCTGGCGGATGTCGGCTGTGGGGCGACATCTAAGTTTATGGCTGAGCATAGTGGGGTATCTAATCCCAGTTTGTTTCTCAGCTGTCGTGGGGTCAGGTGGGCCTGAATAAAGCTACTTTCGTGATGGGGCTTCGTACCTCCGGGTGCGTATGACAGCCTAGGGGGTCTTCGGCTTTAGTTGGGTATCTCCATAACCACTCTTTACGCCGTACTTATCAACTGGGGCCTCTCGTATAACCGCGGTGGCTGGCACGAGTTTTACCGGCCCTCTTAGCCTTGACTGAGTCAAGTTTTCACTTATGGCTTAAGGTTTATCACTGCTGAGTTCCCTTGGGGGTGTGGCGTAGCAAGGCGTCTTGGGCTAAGTAAAGTGTGCCTGATGCCGGCTCCTCGTCTCCGGGTGGGGGATTAAGGGCATTCTCACGGGGGGGCGGAGACTTGCATGTGTAAACTAGGCTAAAGCTGATAGTAAAGTCAGGACCAAGCCTTTGTGCCTGCGGGACTTTTGGGGGTCCGTCTTAACATCTTCAGTGTTACGCTTTGTTTAAGCTACGCTAGC